GGTGAAAATGTAAGTACTATTAAGAGTAGGAGTTCTAGTATAAGAACTAGTGCAAACAGCAGCGATATCAATCTAAAAGGAAGATATAATGATTTCGATATAAATATCAAATACAGACATTTATGGGTTCAATGTGATAATTGTTATGGATTAAATTATAAGAAAATTTTTAGTTCAAAAATGAATATTTGTGAACAGTGTGGATATCATTTGAAAATGAGTAGTTCAGAAAGAATCGAGCTTTCGATTGATTCGGGTACTTGGGATCCTATGAATGAAGATATGGTCTCTACGGACCCTATTGAATTTCATTCAGAAGAGGAACCTTATAGAGATCGTATTGATTCTTATCAAATCAAAACTGGTTTAACTGAGGCTGTTCAAACAGGCATAGGTCAACTAAACGGTATGCCCATAGCAATTGGGGTTATGGATTTTCAGTTCATGGGAGGTAGTATGGGATCCGTAGTAGGTGAAAAAATAACCCGTTTGATTGAGTATGCTACTAATAGATCTCTACCTGTTATTATAGTGTGTGCTTCCGGAGGAGCACGAATGCAAGAAGGAAGTTTGAGCTTGATGCAAATGGCTAAAATATCTTCTGCTTTATATAATTATCAATTAAATAAAAAGTTATTCTATGTATCAATCCTTACATCTCCTACAACCGGTGGAGTGACGGCCAGTTTTGGTATGTTGGGAGATATCATTATTGCTGAACCCAATGCCTACATTGCATTTGCGGGTAAAAGAGTAATTGAACAAACATTGAATAAGACAGTACCCGAAGGTTCACAAGCGGCTGAGTATTCATTCCATAAGGGCTTATTCGATTCAATCGTACCACGTAATCTTTTAAAAGGTGCTCTAAGTGAGTTATTGCAGCTCCATGGTTTCTTTCCGTTGAATCATAATTCTCAAGTAAAGCGCTAGGGCACTAAGTTTTTTTATTTGTAGCGAACAAGTATTTAGTTCATCGGAATCAAAGTAAAATAAAAAAAAATTGAATTTTCTTTGATGACATATGACATATATAGTACGAATCGGAAGTTTCAGATAATGACTTTTTCCCGACAGATCTAGTTACGCTTATTCCTGAATGAATCAAGAACCCTCTATCAACAGGATCCATTCTTCTTTATTTTCTTTTCTGCAAAATTAGGAAAACCAAATGAATTTCCTATTCATTTTTTAGGTATGAATCTTAGGTATTAATACATAGAAGAATTCCAATTCTAGAATACTAGAATAGAATGAAAAGTGTTGCAAATTTGGATATTTACTGAGACCCCCCCTTTTTTTTCTCATGAATCCTATTAGATTAGAGTCGTTAGAACCCTTCAGTAACTTATAAGAAATTATTCATTATAGTAGAAGATAAGGACGGGAGAAAAAGAAAACCGATTATTAAAGATAATACATATCTTTCGTGTAGAAAGATAAATAGGTACACTTATCGAGTTCTCCATGTACCTATTATATACTTATAATAGATATAGTTATTCTAATTATAATACATATACTTATCTTTTAATAGGTACAAATATTAAATTGAGAGGCACCCATTCTATGACATATTTTAACTTTCCCTCTATTTTTGTGCCTTTAGTGGGCTTAGTATTTCCGGCAATTGCAATGGCTTCTTTATTTCTTCATGTTCAAAAAAATAAGATTGTCTAGACTAAAATGGGACTAAAATATCATCCATTTTTTTTTTTTTCAATACTTGGACTTCGATCATAACATAATACCGATATCTATTTAGTGTTAGTGGAATATAGTAGACATGCGGCTACCCACGAACATAAATGAAAGAGTTGTTATGCATGTGGATACATGATAGGGCAGATAAATGCATGTGGATATAGCTGTTTTGAAATGGATCAGCAGTTAGCTGAAGTGGAAAATATATATATATTTTATATATATGTAGATATCTCGTGGATCATACGGGGGGATGCTCTTATTTGATATCGAATTTTTTTAGATTTGATATCTAACCAATTTGATGAATTACTCCTAATGGTTCAGAGTACTAGTTGATGAGAGTTACTTCGGGAGTAAAACAAGAAAGAAAGTCAAGTTAAAATCATTTGGATTATTCTTGCAATTCCAATAGAATGGAACTGGATCTAATATGAATTGGCGATCAGAACGTATATGGATAGAAGTTATAACAGGGTCTCGAAAAACAAGTAATTTCTTCTGGGCCTGCATCCTTTTTTTAGGTTCACTAGGATTTTTATTGGTTGGAACTTCCAGTTATCTTGGTAGAAATCTAATATCCTTATTCCCCTCTCAACAAATCCCTTTTTTCCCACAAGGGATTGTAATGTCTTTCTATGGGATCGCAGGTCTGTTCATTAGCTCCTATTTGTGGTGCACAATTTCGTGGAATGTAGGTAGTGGTTATGATCGATTCGATAGAAAAGAAGGAATAGTGTATATTTTTCGTTGGGGCTTCCCTGGAAAAAATCGTCGCATTTTTCTTAGATTCCTTATGAAAGATATCCAGTCCATCCGAATGGAAGTTAAAGAGGGTGTTTATCCGCGCCCTGCCCTTTACATGGAAATCAGAGGTCAGGGAACCATTCCTTTGACTCGTACTGATGAGAATTTCACTTCACGCGAAATGGAACAAAAAGCTGCTGAATTGGCCTATTTCTTGAACGTACCCATTGAAGTATTTTGAAAAAAAAAAAAAGAAGAAGAATGAATACTTTCTCAACATGAGGGAAAGCACTTGGAAAAAATCGAATTTCAAATGGTTTGGAACGATCATTCAAACAAATTAGGGTCCATTTACCCTCGTTAGTAAAACAAAACGAATACCACTGTAGCCCATATTATAGAATATAGGAGGTGAACATCTACGGAACAACCCTAATAAGAAAGAAGTTTTTTTGTTAATAAAAACGTTTTTTTTTTTTTTCGTTATGGAACTTACATTTTTCATACTAGTAATAAGTCTACTAAATCAGTAGATATTCATCACATGAGCATTTCCGAGGGAGGAATTATGGTTATTTCCAATAACCAATAGTTGAAATTTATATATTAGATAGAGGTGGATCATATCTCGTAAATGACCTCTCCTTTGTAATATTGATATATATATATATTTGCCTTTATGACCAAATGATTAGATTTTTCATAACTATCCAATTAATCTCTCGTTTTGTCTTGTCACTTATTTTGGATGTTACCATCGATATTCGTCAGAAAAATTCCCTAAATTTTTCCTGAACTAGGGTAACCAGGGAAACCATTTGAAAAAATTTATTGATCAGAGGGTAAGTTTTATTTCGTCTCAAAATCCGAGTAATGTTCATTACTTCAAGTGGTTCTTTCGGGCATTCATTGAAAGAAAAAAATGGGTTAAATTTGGATCACTTGAAATTTATGGGAACAAAATTTTCTTATTCATTCGAAACGGATCCTTATTCTATTTCTATATATATATATATATATTTGTTCTAGATCCAAGGAAAAAATAATTACATAAAAATAGGGAATAGATCTATAGGATAGGTTTCATACCTTGTTATAGAACTCATGCTTCATAGAAAGATCAGATCAGATTGAGTCGACAAAAGAAGCAAGTTCATTAACAATTCACAGACTAAAATTCAAAGTGCCAAAAAAGAAAGTATTGACCCCCCTTCCATATCTTGCATCTATAGTTTTTTTGCCCTGGTGGATCTCTCTCTCATTTAATAAAAGTTTGGAACCTTGGGTTACTAATTGGTGGAATACAAAACAATCCGAAATTTTCTTGAATGATATTCAAGAGAAAAACGTTCTAGAAAGATTCATAGAATTAGAGGAGCTAGTCCTGTTGGACGAAATGATCAAGGAATACCCTGAAACACATATACAAAAGCTTCGTATAGGAATACACAAAGAAACAATACAATTGGTCAAAATGCAAAATCAAAATGATATACAGATCATTTTGCATTTCTCGACAAATATAATCACTTTAACTATTCTAAGTGGTTTTTTTATTATGGGTAATGAAGAACTTGTCATTCTGAATTCTTGGGTTCAGGAATTCTTCTATAACTTAAGTGATACAATAAAAGCTTTTTCTATTCTTTTATTAACTGATTTATGTATTGGATTTCACTCGCCCCATGGTTGGGAACTAATGATTGGTTCGATATATAAAGATTTTGGGTTTGCTCATAATGATCAAATCATATCTGGTCTTGTTTCGACTTTTCCAGTCATTCTCGATACTATTTTGAAATATTGGATCTTCCATTATTTAAATCGTGTATCTCCTTCACTTGTAGTGATTTATCATTCAATGAATGAATGAAAAACGCATTTGATACGCGGATATCAATCCAATCATAAAATGACTTTGTGTATAAACAAACCATTGACAATCTGATTCACTTTGAATACTTCTACTCGTTTAGGAAATTCCTCCTATATTCTAGTACAATTATTCCAGTACAATGGCAGAATCATGGATAGGTAACTAGTCTAGTTCCCTACCGAATTTATTGTAGAAATTTTCGGGATTAATGATTGGACCATGCAAAATAGAAATACCTTTTCTTGGGTAAAGGACCAGATGAGTCGATTCATTTCTGTATCGATCATGATATATGTAATAACTCGAACATCCATTTCAAATGCGTATCCCATTTTTGCACAGCAGGGGTATGAAAATCCACGAGAAGCAACTGGTCGTATTGTATGTGCCAATTGCCATTTAGCTAATAAACCCGTGGATATTGAGGTTCCACAGGCGGTGCTTCCTGATACTGTATTTGAAGCAGTTGTTCGAATCCCTTATGATATGCAATTGAAACAAGTTCTCGCTAATGGTAAAAAAGGGGGGTTGAATGTAGGGGCTGTTCTTATTTTACCCGAGGGATTCGAATTAGCCCCCCCCGATCGTATTTCTCCTGAGATGAAAGAAAAGATTGGCAATCTGTCTTTTCAGAGTTATCGTCCCAATAAAAAAAATATTCTTATAATGGGTC